ATCAAATTCGAGCGCCCAATTTATTGGGCTAAGGCCACTCTTGAAAGGGGAATCGGTCCAATTTATCTGGCACTTAATTATCTACTTATAATAGATAATAGATATACTTATCATAACATAAGATATCTTTCTAACAGGTAAAAATTTGAACTCGAGGTATTCCTTCTATGACAACTTTCAACTTACCCTCTCTTTTTGTGCCTTTAGTGGGCCTAGTAGTTCCGGCAATTGCAATGGCTTCTTTATCTATTCATCTTCAAAAGAACAAGATTCTCTAGATCCGATGCGATGGAAGCAAATCCCATCGATTTCTTTCAAGATCCGCACTTGATCATAATATCGATTTGTGGAATATGGTACAAGATTAGGGCTTCCTCCAAACACATACATAAGAGCTCTTCTCTTTCTTATGTGTGTGGAACCGTGATCTGTGGATAAAGGCATTCATTTCCTTTTCAGTTTCAAATCGATCCGCAGATGTCTGAAACCAAAACGCAAGGTCTCACTATGTATGTATATAATATACACACATAGTGAGATCCGATGAAGCAGATGCTTTTTTTAGATCTTATCTAATCAATTGGATGAATGACTCCTAAAGGTTCACATAATAATCGTGCTAGTTGATGAGAGTTCCTTTGGGAATATAAAAAGGAAAGTAAAAATTTATTTTGGTTATTCTCTCAATTCCAATAAAAAGAAACTGGATCTAGTATGAACTGGCGATCAGAACGTATATGGATAAAACTTATAGCGGGGTCTCGAAAAACAAGTAATTTCTGCTGGGCCTGTATCCTTCTTTTAGGGTCATTAGGATTCTTATTGGTTGGAACTTCCAGTTATCTTGGTCGGAATCTGATATCCTTATTTCCATCTCAGCAAATCTTTTTTTTTCCACAAGGGCTCGTGATGTCTTTCTATGGGATCGCGGGTCTTTTCATTAGCACCTATTTGTCGTGCACAATTTCGTGGAATGTAGGTAGTGGTTATGATCGATTCGATAGAAAAGAAGGAATAGTGTCTATTTTTCGTTGGGGATTTCCTGGAAAAAATCGTCGTATCCTCCTTCGATTCCTTATGCGAGATGTTCAGTCGATTAGAATCGAGGTTAAAGAAGGTCTTTTTCCTCGTCGTGTCCTTTATATGGAAATTAGAGGACAAGGCTCCGTTCCTTTGACTCAGAGTGAGGAGAATTTGACTCCAAGAGAAATGGAACAAAAAGCTGCAGAATTGGCCTATTTCTTGCATGTACCGATTGAAGTATTTTGAAATGAACTGAACCCCGCTTTGGAAAAGGTACTCATAAATCCTCTTTTTTTTTTTATTTATTGTCACTGAAGCTTGTTCAGAACGCTCATTCGAGCAAAGGGAAATGTATATTCTAGGGAACAACCAGAAAATAAAGTGGTTTTAGTTCACCAAAACAAAACGGATTTTTTATCTATATGAAAATAAACGCAATTCTTTCGTACTAATTAGTAATAAACAAACAACAAATTCAATCTACTACTAATAAGTCTAGATTCATCAAATGTATCAGAACATTTCAGAATACCTAATTCATCTTTTTGGTTCCGATATTTTTGATTGATAGATTCCATACTGAACTGATGGATCATATTCAATGACCTCTCTTTTCTTTTGTTTTGCTCCTGTATTCTCAAATGATTGGATTGTTTATAACTAGCATTTTTCTCGGGTTTTGCCATTCGTTTTTGATTTCATTATCACATCTATATTTTTTATAAATTTCCCTTAACTATTCCAGACTAAGCATAGTTGACGAAACTTTTCGAAATAATAGATCCAATCCAAGCTAAGTCCAAGCTACGGTTTTTTTTTGTCTTGAAGTCCGAATTCATGACTTGAGGTGGTTCTTTCGGGCATTCATCGAAAGTATGCAATTGCTTCGAATTTGACCAATTGAGATATCTGGAAACAATCTTTTTTTATTTCTTCATTCCACTTCGACGTGGAACCTTATCCTATTTCTATATTCAAGGACAAACATAAAAAAAAAAAAAAAAAAATTCATAAGTTAGGTATAGGTTCGATACCTTGTTATAGAACTGCTATTTCATAGAAAGAGCAGATTGGATAGATTCGACGAATGGGTTGGTTTCATTCGCAATTCACAGATTTAAAATGCCACAAAAAAAAGCATTCACTAACCTCCTATATCTTGCATCTATAGTCTTTTTGCCCTGGTGGATCGATCTCTTAGTTCAAAAAAGTCTGGAATCTTGGGTTACAAATTGGTGGAATACGAAACAATCCAAAACTTTCTTGAATAATATTCAAGAAAAGAATGTTCTCGAAAAATTCATAGAATTAGAGGAACTATTCCTTTTGGACGAAATGATAAAAGAGTACCCGGAGACACATATACAAAAGCTTCGTATAGGTATAGGAATCCACAAAGATATGATACAATTGGTCAAAATGCATAATGAGAATCATATCCATAGCATATTACACTTCACAACAAATATAATATGTTTCGCTATTCTAAGTGGCTATTCGATTCTGGGTAATGAAGAACTTGTCATTCTCAATTTTTGGGTTCAGGAATTCCTCTATAACTTAAGCGACACAATCAAAGCCTTTTCTATTATTTTAGTAACCGATTTATGTATCGGATTCCACTCGCCCCATGGATGGGAACTCATGATTGGCTCTGTCTACAAAGATTTTGGATTTGATCATAACGATCAAATTCTAGCGGTTCTTGTTTCTACTTTTCCAGTCATTCTAGATACAATTTTGAAATATTGGATCTTCCATTATTTAAATAGCGTATCTCCGTCACTTGTAGTGATTTATCATTCAATGAATGACTAAAAAACAATACACGGATATTAACCCAATTAGAATGTTTATTACTTCCTACAGAAACAAACCATTCAAAATCTTACTAACTTTTTTCTATTTCTACCCATCTAGGGAAATCCTCCTGTATTCTAATTATAGTAAAATGATTCCAGTACAATAACAGAATCAGAGATAGGGAACTTTACTAGCAACCTACCCAATCTATTGTAGAAATTTTCGTGCCCAATGATTGGACCATGCAAAATAGAAATACCGTTTCTTGGATAAAGGAACAGATGACTCAATCCATTTCTCTATCTATCATGATATATGTAATAACTCAGACATCCACTTCATATGCATATCCCATTTTTGCGCAGCAGGGCTATGAAAATCCACGAGAAGCGACTGGGCGTATTGTATGTGCCAATTGCCATTTAGCTAATAAGCCCGTGGATATTGAGGTTCCACAAGCGGTACTTCCTGATACTGTATTTGAGGCAGTTGTTAGAATCCCTTATGATATGCAACTGAAACAAGTACTTGCTAATGGGAAAAAGGGGTCTTTGAATGTGGGGGCTGTTCTTATTCTACCTGAGGGATTCGAATTAGCTCCCCTCGATCGTATTTCTCCCGAGATGAAAGAAAAGATGGGCAATCTGTCTTTTCAGAGTTATCGCCCCACTCAAAAAAATATTCTTGTGATAGGGCCTGTTCCTGGTCAAAAATATAGTGAAATCACCTTTCCTATCCTTTCCCCCGACCCCACGACTAAAAAAGACGTTTACTTCTTAAAATATCCTATATATGTAGGCGGGAACAGAGGAAGAGGTCAGATTTATCCTGATGGGAGCAAGAGTAACAATACAGTCTATAATGCTACAGCTGGAGGTACAATAAGCAAAATCATACGTAAAGAAAAGGGGGGATATGAAATAACCATAGTGAATGCATCGGATGGACACCAAGAGGTCGATATTATACCTCCAGGACTAGAACTTCTTGTTTCAGAAGCTGAATCTGTCAAGCTTGAGCAACCATTAACAAGTAATCCGAATGTAGGTGGATTTGGTCAGGGAGACACAGAAATAGTACTTCAAGACCCATCCCGTGTCCAAGGACTTTTGTTCTTCTTGGCATCCGTTATTCTGGCACAAATCTTTTTAGTTCTTAAAAAGAAACAGTTTGAGAAGGTTCAATTGTCGCAAATGAATTTTTAGAAGCACAACATAAAGTTCGTAAACAGAGCCAAATTCTTGTTGAGCGATGCAATTCTTGTATGGTAAAAAAGAAAAAAGAGAAGCCTTTTTCTTTTTTTATACTATTTTTCTTAGAGATGCCGGGAAGTGCTTTTTTTTCCCTGCTAGACATAAATAAGAAACGAGTAAGTATATTGTGAATAAGACTATTTGCCTTGAACCTGACTCCCCCTTTTCAATCCAAATGGGGGTGTTACTATCTCACTATATGTAAAATTGTAAATCCCATTAAATACCTCAAAGGTTTTCTCGTCTACTAGAAAAAAGGAAAAGAAATAATAGACAGAAGTAGGAGTGAATCTAAAGCAAGGGATAAATAAAATAAAGGGAACAATTGATTCTAGGAGGGATTACTTGTCTTTCTAAGCTTCGCCACAAGAAAAAGGAATTTGCAACCTTTTTGACGTTGACTAAGGATTTTGGATCCCCTTACGTTAAAGAGTGCTATTTTTCGCTTTTTTCTAGGTTTATTGGAACCACTTTGTTTAGATGTATAAGAAGGCGTGGTCAAGCAGAATCAAAAAACGGGGGGGTGAAGTAACTCCATTAGTAAATAGAACTTCTTACAGGAACTTCTCAAAGAGTCAAAAAGGGAAACGTTGATGAGATAATAAACGAAATAGAAATAGAGTAAGATTCGATTAGTATAGAATAGTATAGAAATAATTTGCATGATCTCTCATCTACAGGAATTGAGATTCTGTTATCTAGAAAAGAAAATCGACGCACTTCTTCTTTCTTCTACCTTCGGAAGAATTGAAACTATGGAGGAAGAGATATTCTCAATCACTGGGGTTAATTCTAAATCATCATAAAAAAATGGAATGGAATAGTTTGAAACATCAGATCAAAAGGCCCATTTTTCTTTGATACAAATCAAATATCACATGCTATGCTGATTGGATGAACTTCGCACTTTTTTGTTATGGA